GGTATCGGGCTGGAACAACCTGCTCTTCCGGAATATCCCGACTCAACGCCAAAGAATTTCCTGTCGCTAACATATAGTATTCATCTCTACCTGGCGATAAATAAAGCAGTCGTAACCCTGTTGATCTTTCTGCAATTTCATAAAACGGGCTTTCTAGAGATCCCCAATGACCCATCCTCACATGAATTGCTAAGGATCCAATAAGTCCAACATTGATTCCCTCCGATGTGTCAATTGGGCAAATACGACCATAGTGACTAGGATGGATATCTCGTATCCGAAAACTAGCAGTTCGTCCTGTCAGTCCTCCGGGACCTAAATAACTCAATTTTCGTCCATGAACTATTTGTGTCAATGGATTTGTTCGATCTAAAACTTGAGATAAGGGGTGTAAACCAAAAAAAGATTCATAAGTGGTTGTTAGTGCAGTTGAGGTTACCAAATTCTGAGGAGTTGGTATTAATTTATGGCGAACGGCTCCACATATAGTTGCTCGAACCACATTTTCTAAACGAACCAGAGATAATCCGAATTGATCTTGTAAAAGATCCGCTACAGAACGAATGCGCTTATTTTTCAAATGATTCATATCGTCAAGTGTACCCATTCCAAATTGGAGTCCGATCAAATAATCGGCGGCTGCCAATAGGTCTCGTGGTAACAAAAATCTATTATTCTGGGGTATATCAAGGTTCAACCTTCGGTTCATATTTCGTCGACCAATCCTTCCTAATTCACATCTTTGTTGAAAGAACTTCTTTTGTAATTCCTTACATAAGGATTCAGAAAATACCGGATCCCCGCCGACACAAGCAAATTGTTGATAAAACTCCAAAATGGCATTTTCTTTTGATCCCATTTTTTTTCTCTCCTTATCGTTCAGAAAAGACAAAAAAATTTCAGGATAATAAACATTGTCTAGAATTTCTCTTAGATTCGAACCCATAGCTGATGATAGAACTAGAATAGATATTTTTTGTTTCCTACTCACGCGAGCCCATATTCTTGCTTTTCTATCAATCTCTAATTCTGATCTTCCTCCCCAATCTGATATTATGGTGCCGGTATAGACCAAAATCCCATTATGGTCCAATTCTGACCGGTAATAAATACCGGGACTTTGCAGTATTTGATTGATTACAATTCGATATATTCCATTTATTATAAAGGTTCCCAGGGAATTCATTAGAGGAATGTTTCCAATCAAAATAGTTTGTTCTTGCATATCCTTACGGGTTTTCCAAATTAATCCTGCGGATACATATAATTCCGAAGAATAGGTGAGTGATTCATGCACAGCATTTCTTTCCTTTATCAATGGTTCTACCAATTGATATCTTTCCATAAATAATTGAAATTCGATTTCTTGATCTGTATCTTCTATTTTTGGAAACTTAGAAAGTTCTTCTGTCAAACCCTGATCAATGAACCTACAAAATCCTTCAAATTGGATCTGATTAAATCCAGGTATTGTAGACATTCCCTCATTTGCACCCCCCAGCATTTTGCATTTCCCATTTCTAAAAAAATCCCATTCTATTATATTCTATTATTAAGTAGTAAGCACATTCTTCATCGAATTAGATCGACGATCTAGCACTGATGGAATTTCTATTCTGTTCTGTTTACTGAATCACATGAAATTTTACCCAACTGCCTATATTGGCATGAAATGTACCAACTACATATGAACGCAGGAATAAATAGAATTTTCTACTTAAATGGAAAGTTTTGAGAGATCCAAACAGAAAGGAATTGAGAAAATAGTCCTCGAAATAGAATTCCGTTACTTAGACTTATTAAGATATTAATAAATAGTAAGAAAGTCGTAGGATTTTGGATAGAATAGCCTTAATAAAATTATTCAAATTCTACCATTATTAGGATATTACATATTCGAATTTGAGAAAAATAGTTGGGTTGGATAGATATAGCCCTTCACAGCGTTTGCTTATGTTAGGGATTGCATTGGGAAAAAACGATTCGTAGAGAAGAGATATTTTTGTAGCTTTACTTTTTTTGATTTTTTTGAGTAGAAGACGGTTTGCATTTAGTAAACACACAGATAGCTCGACTACCCAACTTCTCTTTTATTTTTTCTTTTATTTTGGGACAACCTGGGGTCGTGCTTCTCATAAGATAATTTCTATGAAAAAAAAATAGGGAATTCCAAATTCAAGTGAGATAGGATAATTTTATGACAATTCCCTATCGATAACATATCTAAATCCTATATCTCTGTGTAACAATTTTTGTTCTGGGGTTTACATATACTCATCTATTTTGTTATAATGGAAATGGAGAAGGGTTTTTTGATGGAAAAAATAAAGACTAATTAGTTCTGTCTCAGTTTGTATTTTTTATTTTTATGTCATTAGTAAAACACAAATTGGCGATTCAAATCCCAGGATTGTTCATGAATTCAAAGTAAGGGGAAATAGTTAATGGTTCCAATTTGTCGACTGAAAATTCACAATGCTAATTGTCTCATTTTTCTATTGAAAAATCAAAGGTGGATTTTCAGATATGAGATAATCAATTGAGGGCGTGGATCAAATACAAAAGTGCAAGAGGGGTGTTTGCTTTAGGAAAAGTATTAAGGAAAAGGGAAGTCAAAATACAAGTACAATAAAAATGCAGTAATCCGGAAAAATTTTCTCATCTATTTTGTATCATTTTGGCGACATGGCCGAGCGGTAAGGCGGGGGACTGCAAATCCTTTTTCCCCAGTTCAAATCTGGGTGTCGCCTGATCAACAAACAAAAAACTTCGAAATTTCTTCTTCTCTTCTGTTCTGCTGATATAACCCGCAGAATGATTACCCGCGAGAAGAAGAGGAAACAGACTGTTGATACTTTGTTTGATTCGAATAGTCAAATCAACCGGCAGAGGGGCTATCAAGACTTCACGACTCCCTTCTATCACTAAGGGAATGTCTAAAGAATCGATCTTGTCCATATTGGATCGATAATTGACTTTTATCGAAAAGAGGGCATTTTTTTGTTATTTTATTCGTATTCCGGCATGTTCCCACTTCCTTGGGATGTACTTATATCTTACTTGTGTTTAATCTGAAATCCGAATCCATCGGGGGTTGATTTCTCAATAGTGTTCAAACAGAATCCCTTTTTGTTTTGACTCTGCACCGTTGATTCCATTATTATTAGTGAGAAATAATGGAAAAATTCCTTTGTATTTATAGAGATAGGGGACATAATTCACATGGATATAGTAAGTCTCGCTTGGGCTGCTTTAATGGTAGTCTTTACATTTTCCCTTTCACTCGTAGTGTGGGGAAGAAGTGGGCTCTAAAAGTATTACTAATTGAGTTGAGGAATAAAAGCGTAGCTTTTGTTTTATAGATCATTCTCAAACTCGTTTTGAACTATTCAAAATAAAAAAATGTCTGAATTTATCCCATTGAACTCCAACTGAAGAATCTATGAGATGAAGCATACTCTTTGAATCAAAGAGATATTTCAGCGATTCCCCTCTTTGTCTATCGAAAAGAAAGGGATTCGGATGATTGGAAGGAATAGATGTAGCAAATCGGGGTCTTTTGTGAATTTCAAACAAATATATGGAATTCATATACACATATATAAAGACAATTGTAGATTGATCTACAGAAACTTAATTTATTCTAAATTAAAAACTTTATAGGCTAAGAAATAGATATACACTAAGAGGTAGATAGTATGGTAGAAAGAAAGATTCATCTATTTCTACCATACTATCAAATACAATATTGACGATTAAAGTCCGCTCATTTCATTTAAGTTAAGACACGAAATCGAATTTTCAAATTCAAATTCCATAGCATTAATCATTTTGACTAACGGTTTTTACGTAAATGATAAGTAGAAAGGCGGTAGGAACTAGAATGAATAGTGCAGTAGCAATAAATGCAAGAATATTTACTTCCATAATCTCATCGGTTTTTTTACTTCACAATAACTCGGGATTTAATCCCTTAGAGATGATAAACCTTTCGTCTGTAAATTCAATGAATGAATTACTTCTCAATGGTCCTGAATCAGATCAATAATATCACGAATAACAATATCTAATCTACCAAATAAATTTGTCGTCGAGACTTGAATAGTATAATATTATAACATAGGAAGTTATTTTCTCCATACCGAATCCAAATGGAATTTGGATTCCTGACCCAATCCATCCAAAATTCCTTCCAAAATTCCTTTATTTATCATCCGTTTGTTTTTTTCTATAACTTACCTTACGCCTTCCTTGTACAATGAATCATCTGATGAAGTATTATCAGATTGTCCTTTCACTTCGATTAGTCACCTAGTTACAAACTTAAAAAGAAAAGCGAAAAAAAAAAAAAAAGACTTAAGTTCGAAACTCCCCTTTTTCTTTGGAAATGAAATTAGGTCCCCGACACCCTTTCATAGTTCATAGAAAGCATAGTTCATAGAAAGAAAAAAGTGAATTGATGCATTTTTGGATATTGGATCCATCGGGACTGGCGGGGCTCGAACCCGCAGCTTCCGCCTTGACAGGGCGGTGCTCTAACCAATTGAACTACAATCCCAGCGAAATAAGGGATCTAGCATAAAATGGAATTCTCTTTTATCTTCGTATGGGGTATTTCTCAAATGGGTTATACCATCGCTTGGTAGATTGGCGAATTTTTGGGCCGAGCTGGATTTGAACCAGCGTAGACATATTGCCAACGAATTTACAGTCCGTCCCCATTAACCGCTCGGGCATCGACCCAGGAAGAATCCAATTTCGACTTATTGGTAATCCATGATCAACTTCCTTTCGTAGTACCCTACCCCCAGGGGAATTCGAATCCCCGCTGCCTCCTTGAAAGAGAGATGTCCTAAACCACTAGACGATGGGGGCCCACTTTCCCAGCCGCCCTCATACCAGCATCATAGTATGCTCATTTTTCGAAATTGTCAATATAATGGAATGATTAGATCTAAGGAATCTTTCCGTTTTTCATAATTGTAATTGTATAGAATTTT